GATCGTTAAAAAAATCAATACATAGGACAAATATAAGAATAGATAAGAAGAGATGCGACTTCCACCTATATATTTTGTTACTTCTCCTACAAAGAAACTTGTAACACCTACTCCATTTGTAATTCCATCAATGATTCGTTTATCAAAAAAATTTGTTTGTTTTGCTGATGTTCTTATACTTTCAATTAAAGATGTTTTAAAAAAAGCATCTATGTAACCACGATTATATGACCAATTATATACAAAATTTATTTGTTTTTCCCACCGAATCCTTTTAGAACTCCATTTTTGAAATGAATTAAGTAAGGTTAAATTTAATAAAGATGAATAAAAAGGCTTATATAAACAGTATGCTATAAATATTCCAAAAAAAGCTATACTGACTGAAAAAGTTGCATTTCTCAAAAATTCATACCAATCTACAAAATTTTGTGAATTTTTATGCAAAAGGTTTATCGACGGCATGAATAATTTTGATAATATATCAAAGTCTATTCCTTCTTGATTGAAAGGAATTCCTACGGCTCCAACAAACAAAGTGAATAAAAGCAATACAAGCATAGGAAAAAGCATAGTATTGTCTGATTCATGGGGATAATAGAAAGTTCTTGTATTAAGTCCAAAATTTTCAACAGTAATAAAAGTTTGATTTCTTACATTATTACTAATTTTATATGTTTTATTGCAAAAACAAGAAGCTCTTTTCGTATTATTAATTGTTAATAATGGTACTAACTCAAAATTTCTATTAAGTCTTTTTTCTTCTTCTTTACCCCATAAAGAGATTGAATATAAGGAGCTACTTTTTTTTCCACTGTAATTTATAAAATAAGTGTTTAAATGTCCTTCAAAAGTAAGTAAATAAATCCGAAACATATAAAATGCGGTTAATCCCGCTGTTGAACAAGCTATTATTGCAAAAATCGGCGAAAACAACAAACTATCATTAAGAATTTCGTCTTTAGACCAAAAACAAGCAAGGGGTGGAATACCACAAAGAGAAAGTGTTCCTACTAAAAAGGCAGTTTTTGTAATCGGTACATGTTTTGTCAAACCACCCATAAGAATCATATTCTGGCTTTTATCGGGAGAATATCCAACTATAGCTTCCATTGAATGAATTATGGATCCAGATCCTAAAAACAATAAAGCTTTCGAATAAGCATGAGTAATCAAATGAAATAAAGCGGATCGATAAGACCCCATACCTAGAGCTAACATCATATAACCCAGTTGAGACATTGTAGAGTAGGCTAAACCTCTCTTAATGTCTTTTTGAGCAAGAGCTAAAGTGGCTCCTAAGAGTACTGTTATTATACCTATCAAAGATATTATATACATTATAGAAGGGATAACTATAAAAAGAGGAAGAAGACGAGCTACAAGAAAAATTCCCGCCGCTACCATAGTAGCAGCATGTATAAGAGCCGAAATAGGAGTAGGTCCCTCCATGGCATCAGGTAACCATACATGAAGAGGAAATTGTGCGGATTTAGCAATAGGACCCACAAATAAGAGAAATGCACACAAAGTAAGGAATAAGAGATTTACTCTATTATTTAAAATTAAATTATTGAATATTTCGAACAAATCCTGAAATTCAAAACTGCCTGTTATCCAATAAAGACCTAAAATTCCTAATAATAAACCAAAATCCCCTACACGATTAGTTACAAAAGCTTTTTGACAAGCATTCGCCGCAACAGGTCGTGTGAACCAAAAACCTATTAATAAATATGAACACATTCCAACTAATTCCCAAAAAAAATAAACTTGGATCAAATTAGAACTAGTAACTAATCCTAACATTGAAGTATTAAAAAAACCCATATAAGCAAAAAACCTCAGATATCCTTGATCATGAGACATATAATTGTCACTATAAATCAGAACCAAAATTCCAACAGTTGTAATTAATATTGACATAATAGAAGTAAGTGGATCAATAAAGTAACCGAACTCAAAAGAAAATTCATTATTTATGGTCCAAGACCATACATTTTGATGAATAGAACTTATAAAAATTTGTTGAATAAATAGATAGAGTGAAAAGATCATAACTATACTTAACAAAAAAATACTCAGAAAAGTCCACATACGCCGAAGGTTTTTTGTTGCTGTCGGAAAAAGTAGAAGTCCAACTCCTAGTAAAATAGGTACTGGAAGTGGAATGAAAGGGATGATCCATGAATATTGATATGTATGTTCCATAAAATAAAAAACCCTTTTTATTTTATTCTTAAATTTTTTTATTTCTTATTCACTGGTTTATATATATATTTTTTTCAAAAGGGACAATAAAAAAGCACGCGATTTAAAACCGAAATATAAATTTTTTTAATTAGTATAATCCTTCATAAATCTTTGAAGCGAAATATATATTCAAATCAAAAAATTAGATGTGATTAAATATAAATAATATTACTAAGCTATTGCAAAAAAAAATTATTTGTCTTTTTTTATTACTACTAAAAAAAATTGTGATTTTATACAGATACAGAAAAAGTTAATTATAATTCCGTATTACAATAATTTATATACATATATTAAGAATAGAACAAAGATTTACACGACAAAAAAAACTTAATATTAATTATATAAGAAAAAAAAAAATTTTTATTTGAGTTTGATAATTTAGAATTTTTAAGGAATCTATTTTAATTTTGGGATTTAGTGACTGTCTTCCAGTACACTAAGTTATCTTTTTTTTTGCAAGAAAGACTATTATAATCGATATTATTTTTTACATATGAAGTGAAGAAATTTCAGAATTTTATTGATAATATAATCTATCAGTAGAGATTAATTAAATGAGCACTCTCGTACGGATTTCAAACGTTAAATAAAATAAGATTTTAATAACCAAAATTTATAAAAAAAGTAAAAAACCGTTGGGTTTTAAACTTTTGAATGTTTTTTTGTTTTTAAAATAATATATAATAAAATTTTAAAGAAAAAACTCAATATGGAGTACGAAAGAATAGCATAATAAATGTCTTTGACATCCAATTATACCACTGAAAAACTTTTTTTCATTTTTGAATGGCAGTTCCAAAAAAACGTACTTCTATCTCGAAAAAGCGTATTCGTAAAAAAATTTGGAAAAGGAAGGGATATTGGACATCGTTGAAAGCTTTTTCGTTAGGTAAATCACTTTCTACAGGTAATTCAAAAAGTTTTTTTGTACAACAAAATAAATAAAAAACACTAAAATAATTAGAATTATCCTAACAAAAAAACTTTTTCTTTTTTTTTTTTAGGAACCAAAAGAGGAAAAAAAGACAATATATAGATAAAAATAAAGGTTAAGTTTTATTTTTTTTTCCAAACAAGGGATTCTTTTTTTCCCCATCACTAACCTGATGCAAAAAGAAAAAAAGATCTTGTATTTCCTCTTAAGAGGAAATACAAGATCTTTAAGCGAAATCAAAAGATTCTTAAAAATAATTCTTAAGCGAAAAACTTTTAACTTTATACTTTTAGGAATTATTTTTTATCTTAATTGTTATATTCTTTACTTGGAATCAAATTGATAAAAGCATCTATCCACAACAAGTGAATATTAGAAAAAAAGAAATAATAATATATTTTATTATTTCTAAGCGATCAAAAAATCTTATGTTTGTACAATATAAAAAGATGTAGCAAAACAGATGGTTTTAGAATTATTTTTTTTCTTGAGCAATTAGGCAAATCGTATTTTATTTAAAATTTCTAAGGATTTTGACGAAGTTTGAATTTTTAGAAAAAGCATTTTTTATTGTATTCTATAAAAAAAAGAAAGTACAAAAAGTTAATTTAAAAAATTTAAACTAACTCAGGTAAAAAAAAAGATCTTAATTGAATTAAAACCCCAAAAATCTATTTAAACAGGTTTTTATTCATGAAATCAATTGTAAATTCCATTGAATTGGCCTCTTTATTTTTATTTTAATCTCGACGATTGAATAAAAACTTGTTAGTATTGTTTTGAACAAGTTGCCGCTATGGTGAAATTGGTAGACACGCTGCTCTTAGGAAGCAGTGCTATAGCATCTCGGTTCGAGTCCGAGTAGCGGCATAAGATCTTATAAAAGAGATATTATATTATAAGTTTTATAATCAAACTAATACCCGACTTTTTTCGAAAATCGGGTAAAACCTAGTATTAATTTATTAATTTTTAACAAATTTTTTATGATTTTTTCAATTTTAGAGCATATATTAACTCATATATCTTTTTCGGTCGTTTCTATTGTACTGACAATTTATTTTTTAACTTTATTAGTTAATTTAGATGAAATCATAGGATTTTTTGATTCATCAGATAAAGGAATCGTAATTACGTTTTTTGGTATAACAGGATTATTATTCACTCGTTGGATTTATTCAGGACATTTTCCATTAAGTAATTTATATGAATCATTAATTTTTCTTTCGTGGGCTTTTTCAATTATTCATATTGTTTCCTATTTTAATAAAAAACAAAAAAATCACCTAAACGCAATAACTGCGCCAAGTGCTATTTTTATTCAGGGTTTCGCTACTTCAGGTCTTTTAAACAAAATGCCTCAGTCTGCAATATTAGTACCAGCTCTCCAGTCCCAGTGGTTAATGATGCACGTAAGTATGATGATATTAGGCTATGGCGCTCTGTTATGCGGATCATTATTATCAATAGCTCTTCTAGTCATTACCTTTCGCAAAGTTGGTCCTACTTTTTGGAAAAAGAATATAAAAGAAAATAATTTCTTAAATGAATTATTTTCTTTTGATGTACTTTACGACATAAATGAAAGAAATTCTATTTTACTACAACAAAACATTAATTTTAGTTTTTCTCGAAATTATTATAGGTATCAATTGATTGAACAATTAGATTATTGGAGTTTTCGTATTATTAGTCTTGGATTTATTTTTTTAACCGTCGGCATTCTTTCAGGAGCTGTATGGGCTAATGAGACGTGGGGTTCATATTGGAATTGGGATCCAAAAGAAACTTGGGCATTTATTACTTGGACCATATTCGCAATTTATTTACATATTAAAACAAATAGGAATGCTAGGGGTATAAATTCTGCAGTTGTAGCTTCTATAGGCTTTCTTTTAATTTGGATATGCTATTTTGGCGTCAATCTTTTAGGAATTGGTTTACATAGTTATGGTTCATTTACATCGAATTAAATAAACCATTAACCAAAAACTAAAGGAATCCAAATAAAACAGAATAGCATCTATATATAACTTAATATAAGTTAAGAAATCTAATTTAGTTTTATAAGAAATCTAATTTAGTTTTAGTAGTAAATAATCAAGAACCTTTTGAATCAAGTAGTACAATGATTCAAAAGGTTCTCACAATACAAAGACCAAAGACTTCTGATTACAATTCAATTTAATGCTGTTTTTTTTCCTGAAAACTAGCCATAAAAATAATTAGATAAAATGGATTCGACCTTGTCACTTGCTAATGAGAGCACAAAATCAGGATAAATCCCAATACCTATTATTGGTAGAAGAATAGAGATTGAAAGAAATAACTCTCGGGGTCCAGAATCAAAAAAAGAAAAGTTTTTTACATTAATTAACTTGTATCCATAGAACATTTGGCGTAACATAGATAATAAATATATAGGAGTTAATATCATTCCAATTGCCATTACAAAAATAATTAAAATTTTTGAAATTAATAAATATTTTTGGCTGGTAATTATTCCAAAAAAAACTATTAATTCTGCAACAAAACCACTCATGCCCGGTAATGCAAGGGAAGCCATGGATAAGATAGTAAACATTGTAAATATCTTTGGAATGGAGATAGCCATTCCACCCATTTCATCAAGATAAACAAGCCGAATTCTATCATAACTAGTTCCTGCCAAGAAAAAAAGTGCAGCGCCAATAAATCCATGAGAGATTATTTGTAAAATAGCTCCATTAAGTCCAGGGTCCGTTATAGAACCAATACCTATAATTATAAAACCCATATGAGATACAGAAGAATAGGCTATTCTCTTTTTTAAATTACGTTGACCAGGAGATGTTGAAGCTGCATAAATTATTTGGATTGTACCGACTACCATCAACCAAGGAGAAAACATCGAATGAGCGTGAGGTAATAATTCCATATTAATTCGAACCAACCCATATGCTCCCATTTTTAATAAGATTCCAGCGAGAAGCATACAGGTACTGTAATGTGCCTCGCCGTGGGTGTCAGGTAACCAAGTATGTAAAGGTATAATCGGTGATTTGACGGCAAAAGCAATAAGAAATCCAATATAAAATAATATTTCGAGTGTGACAGGATAAGATTGATTAGCTAATAGTTCTAAATTTAATGTTGGTTCGTTCGAACCATATAAACTGATACCTAAAACTCCTATTAATAAAAAAATAGAACTTCCTGCAGTGTATAAAATAAATTTTGTAGCTGAATACAGACGTTTCTTTCCACCCCACATGGATAAAAGTAGATAAACGGGAATTAATTCTAATTCCCACATGATGAAAAAAAGTAAAAGATCCCGAGAAGAAAATGATCCTATTTGACCGCTGTACATTGCTAACATAAGGAAATGGAATAATCGGGAATCCCGAGTAACAGGAAAAGCCGCTAAAGTCGCTAAAGTAGTAATAAATCCCGTCAGTAAAATTGTTCCTATAGAAAGTCCATCTATTCCCATTCTCCAGTAAAAATCAAAAAAATTTATCCATTTATAATCTTCGGACAGTTGAATTAATGGATCGTCCGTTTTATAATTATAACAAAAAGCGTAGGTCGTTAGAAGAAGTTCTAATATACAAATGCATATAGTATACCATTTATTTACTTTATTTCCCCTATGCGGGAGAAATAACATTAACGAACCAGCAGATATTGGAAAAACAACAATTATTGTTAACCAAGGAAAATCATTCGTGGTAAAGACAAGATACACCAGGTCCAAAGAACGCGTACTCAAAAAAAATATAAAAATAAAAAAATATAATTTAACTTTTTTGAGTACGAGTACTTGTCAATAAAAAAAATAAAATTTATTCCAAATTTATTCAAATGAGGTTTTCGGTAACGTATCAATAAGCTAGACCCATGCTTCGAGTTGTTTCATGCCATAAATAAACTCGAACGCTTAAAAAATCCGTCGGACAGGCAGATTCGCATCTCTTACAACCAACACAGTCCTCGGTTCTTGGAGCGGAAGCTATTTGCTTAGCTTTACATCCATCCCAAGGTATCATTTCTAATACGTCTGTAGGGCATGCTCGGACACATTGAGTACATCCTATACAGGTATCATAAATTTTTACTGAATGTGACATAGGATCTATAGTTTTTTGAATGTCATAAATTTTCAATCTAGTAAACTTCTAACTGAATGATATATTAAAATACTAGATGAAGCAATGATTTACTTTAACAGAATTTTTGTAATGAATTCTGGCTCAATTGATTAAAAAATGGGGCTAAAACACTTTGATTTCTTATATTTTCACAAATATAATCTAGTAAATCATAACCTATTATATATATATGCAAATTAAAATCTATGATTTTTTTTTTGCTACTTATTTAATAAGGTCGATTGGTTGATGCGAGTTGATTTTCTGTTACGATAAATTGACGAAACTATAGCTAATCCAATAGCTGCTTCAGCGGCTGCAATTGCTATAACAAAAATGCAGAAAATATCCCCTTTTAGTTGGGAATTATCAAAAAAATCAGAAAATGTTACGAAATTCATATTAACTGCATTGAGTATAAGTTCAAGACACATAAGAGCCCTAACCATATTTCGACTCGTGATCAATCCATAAAGACCAATCAAAAATAAATAGGCACTCAAAACAAGTACATGTTCGAGTATCATTTAGCAACTCCTTATTAATTTTGATTCATTTCAATATGAACAATAATTCACCGGATTCAATCAACTAGACTATAACAAAAAAGTACGAATAAAAACTATATTTAGGTAAAATTTAGGTAAAAAAAATATTTCAAATATATATATAAAATATATATATTTAAAAAATTAAATAGTATTCAATAAAATTAAATAGTATTCAATAAAATTTAATTGAATGAACGAAAAAAAATATCATAACATACACAAAGTTTTCTTTAGTCTTTACTAATTGAACGTTTTTTATTGACGAGCTACCGAAATTGCACCTATCAAAGCAACTAAAAGAATTATTGAAATGAGTTCAAATGGAAGAAAAAAATCTGTTGATAAATGAATTCCTATTTGTTGACTATTACTTATTAAATCTTGCTCTAGAATCTGGTTTAATCTTGTAGTCCAAATAACCCCGTACCATGACGTATCGAGAATTGTAGAAATTAATGAAAAAAGAATAGTTGTACAAACCAACGAAGTAATCCCATTCCCAACGGTCCACAGATTGAAATTTGTGGAATATTCTGAATCATTCATGAACATCACAGCAAATATGATTAAAACATTTATGGCCCCCACGTAAATAAGGAGTTGTGCAGCAGCTACAAAATGGGAATTTGATAGAATATACAATAAAGATATACAAACAAGAACAAATCCTAAGGAAAAGGCCGAAAATATTGGGTTGGGAAGTAATACCACTCCCAGACCTCCTACTAGAATACCGGATCCCAGAAAAACTAAAAGAAAATCATGTATTGGTCCAGGCAAATCCATTATATTATTAAAATAAGAAAAAAATCGAAACCCTTTTCATGACCTTATTAATTTAACCGGGGAATTTGTTTTTAATATGTTTCTAATAGAGTGAAATTAGAATCTAATGGATATGAATTTATGTAGATACAATTATTAGACAGTTTCGCTTTTTTATGCTAAAGTGTTCAACCTATCTGTTTAAATAAAGTAATTACGAATTTTTTATATTAAAAGAATGAGCCTTAATACTTAATATTATTATATAAATTTAATACAAATTTTTAATTAAATTCTTTATATAATTCAAAAAATTTGAATTCTTTTTTTAATAAACTTAATGGGTTTACCCTTTTTTTGTTTGAGGTGAATTTAAAATTGTTCGAATAGTGTAATCGTCAATTACTGACATTGGTAAACGACCCAAAGCTATTTGATTATAATTCAATTCGTGACGATCATAAGTTGAAAATTCATATTCTTCAGTCATTGATAAACAATTTGTTGGACAATATTCAACACAATTACCGCAAAATATACAAATTCCAAAATCAATACTGTAATTAAGCAATCGTTTTTTTCTAATATTCGTTTCCAATTTCCAATCAACAACAGGTAGATCTATAGGACATACTCGAACACATACTTCACAAGCAATGCATTTATCAAATTCAAAATGGATTCGCCCGCGGAAACGTTCCGAGGTTATTAATTTTTCATAAGGATATTGAATAGTTACAGGTAAACGATTTGTGTGGGATAAGGTAATCATGAAACCTTGACCAATATACCTTGCAGCTCGTAGGGTTTGTTGACCATAATTCATGAACCCGGTTATCATAGGAAGCATATTGTAATTATCTATGAATAATTTTATCTTTGTTTCTTTCTCTTGTTTAAAACAAGTAATTAATATATTGGATTCATTTTCAATTTATAGTGAAAAGAGTTGGAAAGAAGTTGTTAATAATAGATTACCAAGGGAAATAGGTAAAAGAAATTTCCATCCAAGATTTAGTAGTTGATCCATTCTTAGCCTAGGTAAAGTCCATCTTGTTGCGATAGAAATGAACAAGAACAAATATGTTTTAGCTAATGTAATAAAAATACCAATTGTTGTTACAAAAGTTTGATCCCTTTCAAATAGCTCCAGAATAGATATATACGGAATAGAAATATTCCAACCGCCTAAGTATAGAACTGTCACAAATAATGAGGAAATTAATAGATTTAGATAAGAAGCAACGTAAAATAAACCAAATTTGATACCTGAATATTCAGTTTGATAACCTGCTATTAATTCTTCTTCCGCTTCTGGTAAATCAAACGGTAATCTCTCGCATTCTGCTAGGGAAGAAATTAGAAAAATGATAAAACCTATAGGTTGACGCCACAAATTCCATCCCCAAAAACCATATTTTGATTGTGCCTCAACTATATCAACTGTACTTAAACTGTTAGATAATCCTAGTCGGTGCTAACATTACTATTCTCACCGCTATTACAAAACCGTACATGAGGTCTTCGCCTCATACGGCTCCTCGGGGGCCTTAAATAAATCTAAGGACCTGATTAGTATTATTTAGATGGATATGATGTGTTCTAAAATAGATTCAATATAAATATATCTAAATATATCTGGGATCCCGAATTATACCAATGGAATTCTGTCTGCTCAAATTCTAAGAATAAAAAAAGGCGCTTCGGAATTCATCTCATCCTTTACAAATTTTAATTTCTATTTGTTGAGTAATAACTTAATCCTTTAATAAAAAACTCCTTGTAAAAATAAAAAAGGTATTTCAGCCCATCGTGGTTTTCAATTACGAAAAAGAATTAGACATCCTATTAGTTTATTATTCATGACAGAAATTCTATTTTATTTTCGAAATAAATGAAAAAAATATCCTTGTTTCGTTCCTATTCTTCTTTCCTTTTTAATTTAAAAGTTGGTGGACTTAAAAAATAAAAGATTATTTCGTTTCTGATAGTCATTACATTTATCGGTGGATAGGAGCATACTCTGAATCGGAATCTTGGGGAGTACTGTCTCATCATTTCTACTAATTTCAAGCCCCAATTAATCTTCTTTTTTTTTATCTTATGGTATGCATAAATATCCTTTGTAATTTGTTTAATCTCTATTACAAATTCTTTGTGTATTTTGGTGTTTCTAACCATCCACTCACTTTTACCTAATTGCCGCTCACTTTGTAATACATGTATGTTAATCTATATAACTGATAGTGAAAACGCCATACGGTTAATATTTTGAACCCGCTTCAAGCCAGGATGACTAAATCAACCAACCTTGGGGTAAAGTGATTATTACGATTGTGTTTATTTCCGTTTAACCTTTGTACATAGGAAATGAGACTCAAATTTTTTTACTGCTAATTTCTGAGCAGTTTTTTTCACTCATATATAACTATCAAATTCCTTTTATTAAGATTAACCCAAAAATAAATATATATATTCCGTTTTTAACTTATTCGTCTAGAAGAAACGTAATAGTAAAAATGTTTATATTTCAACGAATCGCACGTAGAGATATTGATAAAACACATAGAGTTAATGGTATTTCATAACTAATCGATTGGGCAGCAGCTCGCAGACCACCTAAAAAAGAATATTTATTATTTGATCCATATCCTGACATAAGAAGTCCAATAGGAGCAATACTTGAGATGGCAATCCATAAAAAAATACCGATATTGAGATCCGCTAAAACAAGGTGATTGCTAAAGGGAATTACTGAATAACTTAGTAAAATTGAGATAACTGCTATCGACGGTCCAATACTAAATAAAGGACTATTTCCTCTAGCTGGACGAAGATCTTCTTTGAAAAGGAGTTTTGTCCCGTCGGCTAGGGCTTGAAGAATTCCCAACGGGCCGGCGTATTCAGGTCCAATACGTTGTTGTATCCCTGCAGATATTTCTCTTTCTAACCACACAATTACTAGTACACCTGTTATGATTCCCAATACAAGAGAAAATATAGGGACAAACATCCATATTAGTCCGTAGACCTCTTTTAAAGATTCTAATCTAACAAAAGAATTTATAGTTTGTACTTCTGTTGCATAAATTATCATTTTAACGATCAACTTCTCCCATAATTATATCTATGCTACCGAGTATCGTCATAATATCAGCCAATTTCATTCTTTTAACTAGTTCAGGAAGAATTTGCAAATTAATAAAACCCGGTGGTCTTATTTTCCATCTCCAAGGAAAACCACTTTGATCTCCTATGAGAAAAATTCCCAACTCCCCTTTTGGGGCTTCAACTCTTACATAAAGTTCTTGTTTCGATAATTCAAAAGTAGGAGAAGGTTTTTTACTAATGAATCGATATTCAAAATCATTCCATTCTGGATTCCTTTTTTTATCAAAGCCTCTGCTTTCTAAATTCTCATAGGGACCTCCCGGAAGTCCTTCCAGAGCCTGTTGAATAATTTTTATGGATTCTGTCATTTCGCTAAGTCGTACTAAATAACGAGCTAACGAATCCCCTTGTTTTTGCCATTGAATTTCCCATTCAAATTCATCGTAAGACTCATAACGATCAACTTTACGAAGATCCCAAGGTATTCCTGATGCGCGTAGCATTGGTCCGGATAAACCCCAATTTATTGCTTCTTCCCCACCAATAATCCCAACTCCTTCAACCCGTTCTAAAAAAATAGGATTTCGTGTAATCAGTTTTTGATATTCAACAACCTCGGTTAAAAAATAATCACAAAAATCCAAGCATTTATCTATCCAACCATAAGGTAAATCAGCCGCAATTCCTCCAATACGAAAAAAATTATGCATCATTCTCATACCGGTGGCAGATTCGAATAGATCATATATAAATTCTCGTTCTCTGAAAATATAGAAAAAAGGAGTCTGTGCACCAATATCTGCCATAAAAGGGCCGAGCCATAACAGATGAGAAGCTATACGACTCAATTCCAGCATAATAACTCTGATATAGCTGGCCCTTTTAGGAACTTGAATATTTCCCAATTGTTCTGGTCCATTTACTGTTATTGCTTCTGTAAACATAGTAGCTAAATAATCCCATCGCGTTACATAAGGTAAATATTGTATAATTGCTCGGTTTTCTGCAATTTTTTCCATTCCCCGGTGTAAATAACCCAATATGGGTTCACAGTCAACAACATCCTCGCCATCTAGAGTAACAATTAAGCGAAGAACACCATGCATGGATGGGTGGTGAGGTCCCATATTTACTATCATAAGATCTTTTCCTGTAACAGGTCTCTTCATAAGTTTTTCCTTGATTCGTTCTAGCATGAATTATATTGCTGAAAACTAAGTTTATAAAAAAATTAAATATCTAAAAAATTAATTAATTCACAATTTTGTAATTTAACGAGTTTTTAATTCCCGAATATTCAACTGATTAATTAATTCTTTATAACGTACTCTATTTTTTTTTGACAAATAAGCCAGGAGTCGTTGACGTTTTCCCAGAATTTTTCGTAGACCCCTCTGAGATAAATAATCTTTTCTGTGCAATTCCAAATGTGAAGTAAGTCTTCGTATCTTATTAGTGAAACTGAATACTTGAAATTCAACAGATCCCCTGCTTTCTTCTTTTTTTTCTTGAAATGAAATGAATGCATTTTTTATCATAAAAAGAAATCCTTCCCTTTTTTATATGAATTGAAAGATATGAGTTTTACTGATCAGTAATAATAGTGGTATTTTTTTTGTACAAGGATCTGAATTTAATTAGCAACTTCTTATTCTTAATTTTACTAAAAAGTATAAATTTAGATCTAAAAAGGAGTATTCTTTTAATTTATTTATGTATCTGTTCTGATTGGTATCTACGTCATTGATTAAATTAATCTCATGTATAAAGATTGAATTTAAAACAATCCCTCATATTTGTGCATACAGTTGTTTTCATATACCGTAACTTAATATATTATATTTATATATAGTAAAAATATATTATATTATAGTAAAAAGGATCTATCATTAATGAATTTTAAATCGTGTATACATATGTATTCTTATCATACTGAAACGATTTCCGTTAGTAGTATTAAACCAATAGCGATTCATACAAGCTAAATCTTCTAATCTAAAGTTGGGCCAAATAAAGGATTTTAATTTAATTAGGTTTTTTTTATCCTTATCAAGATCTTTCTTTTTATGTAAAACTGTGGTCCAGTTTTGAATATTCTTATCAAATCTTGAATTTATATACCTCGTTTTTTTTTTTTTTAAGTTGAAACAAATTAGAATTCGAAATTCTCTACGTCGTTTAGGGGATAGAATATTTTCCGGAACAAAGAAATTATAATCAATTTTTTTTTTTTTTACAGTTTTGTTTTGATATTTTGTAATGGATTCTTCAATTTTTTTTTTGTATCTTTTACTTTTTTTTTGTTTATTTTTATGAACCAATGAAATACCTATGGTTCTATATATCATCAGTTGTCCGTCGTTTTTTCCAGACAAACGTACAGGTTCAATAATAAAAATTCCTTTTTTCATTAATTTAGCAAAAGTGAAATTCTTATCAATCATTAGAATGTCTATACTCATCTCCCCTCTTTCAATAGAAGATATCGCTATATCATTTGGATTTTTAAGTCTAACCAAGAGACAGTATACTTTTACATTATTGAGAATTTTTTGATTAAAAAAACAATTCCATCGCAATTGAAAACGCGAATACCTTGTGAGAAATAAATCGAGTTCCGCTTCTGTATTGCTTTTGTATTGTTTTTTATTTTTACGTTTTTTTATCTTCGATTCCGCATAATTTTCTTCAATATTTTTTTCTTGGTTTGATAGAGCTGGTTCCGGATTTATTTTTTTTTCTTTATCTGATTCAAGCTCTCCTTGACCCGCCAATTCTTTTTCTTCTTTATTTATATTATAAAATCGAAGGGATTTTTTTTTATTTGATCGTATAAAACCTTTTTTCTTTCCAGTGATCTTTTTATTAACATTTTTGTTTTCATTAAAATTGAAAAGAAGTAATTTAATTGGTATCACCCAAGGTTTCTTTTTATATGTACTAGAAAAAAATAAAAATTCTGGAAAGAAAAGAAATTCAAAATTTGTTATACGACGATTTATTTTTTCTTCATTCATTCCCATCCAATCAAAAAAGTTTCTTTTTTTTTTTGCAAGACCCGTCTTAGTTATTTTATCAACTCTTTGATAATTCTGAACTTTAGTCTTAATATATTTTTTTTTCCTCTTGGTATCAATCCAGGGCTCAATATTTAATTTTTTTCTAAACCTAAAGTTTAGAATTCTCCAATCCAAATATTTTCTATGCCGGATTTCCCCCATACCCCGAATATTATATTTTTCTAGAAAAAAAGAGATTAAACAATTATCTAGAGTAATACCTATAGACATGTAAAAATTTTTGTTTTCTGTAGAATGAATAGATTTGTAACAAAAAAGATTATATATAGAATCTTTTTTTAAATTATGTTTTGGATTTAATAACGAGTCGGCTTCAAAAAAATTTTGTTTTTTGTAATTATCAACTTTGTTTTTTTCATATGAATCCTCTTTGGTTAAACTTGGCTTTAGAACTAGAGAGTCTTCGTTTATTTTCTTTTTCCATTTTTGGGTTACTAATCTAGCCCACGCAACCCGAGGTAAATTGTATTGATAATGATTTCGTAACCAGTTTTTCCATGGATTTACCTCGGAATTTAAAAGTGTTTTATCTTTTAATTCATAACGAAAGATTCCTTGTTCTTGAAAAAAATCCTTTATTTGATTCTTAACAAAAAAGGATGTTATGCATATGTTATATTCAAGAACTGCCTTTAATTTCGAAAAGTTACTAACTTGTATTTTTGATAATTTGTAAAATACATATGCTTGTGATAAAGAGCATAGGTCATAACTAAAAAATTTTTTTTTTGATATTAAATTTTTTATAGTCGAAATAAAATAAATGGTATTTTTTTTTTTTAATTTTTCTCCTGTTTCTTCGTTCTTGTAAATATATTTATCAATAATTGTTTTTGTTGATTCAAAAAAAAGTTGTGTAGTAATTCTTGGAATATTAATGATACCTAGAAAAAGAGTTATAAACAGTTGTTCGATGCAAAATTTTATAAAAAAAACAGATTTACGAATTAATCGGGTATTTTGTCTTTTGAATGTCTGCCAAAATTTTTTTGATGACTTAATTTTTTTATAACCATAACGCGATTTGTTACAACTATTAGTTAGATTTTGCTTTTCTTTTGAAATTTCGTCTATTTGATTTCTGATTGTCTTTATTCTATCAATCAAAATTTTTTTTTTTTTTTCGCTGAGTGAAGAATTTATCCACTCCGTGGATTTATTTTGAACAGATAGTTCATGAATCATCTGATTACCCATTATTGAATCTTTTTTAGTTTCATTTAATTCATATATTTCTCTCAGGCCAAATAATGGAATTAGATTTCGTTTTGAAAGGTCTTTCATTTTTCCTTTTATAAAAAGAAAGTTTTTGATAATCCAGTGTTTAATTTCTTTTGCGACTTTTAGGAAAATTGTTGCTCTTTCTTTGAAAATCCTTAAAACCAGAAAAGACTTAGTTTTGAGTTTTTTTATTCTTTTTTTTAGTTCTTTAGAAATAGGTTCAAAAAAAGAGGGCTTTTTTTGGGCATAACCAAACGGCAGTTCGGTTTCCATCCCCCAAACTGTTAAAAAACAAAAATAGTTTTTTTCTACTTTGTCTTTTGTTTTTTTTAGTCGAGCCTTCTGAGATGATTGAAATTTATATTTATGCCAAGGTTTAAGATAAAAAGGAAATAGGATTTTTATCTGAATACCATCCGTTAACCAGTTTCTTGGAAATTCTGTTTCGGACAGTTGAACCCCATTATAAGTGCATTTAACATGCATTTCACGTTTCCAATCCTTTAAATCCTCGGACCACTCGGGAAATTGAAATAATAACATACGGACGCTATTTTTAATTATTATCAATAAAGGTAATATAATATATTTTCTAAGAATAGATTGAGTTACTAAGAGAGAACCTCTTATTATTTGAGCAAATAGGAAGCTATCCCAAGTTTCTGCAATTTCTATCCGTTTTTTTTCTTCTATTTGTGATTGTTCTTTTTCTTTTTTTTCAATTGTTTTTTTTTTTTTTTTCCACAGGAAATTTCTACTCATTTTTTTTTTTAGCCCCCGTATATCAAAAAAAAAAAAAAAAAGTTTATCTATTCTATCAAAAAAAAGTGGGGAATGTACTTTTGCTTGAAAAAATTCCCAAATAACAGTTTTACGCCTTTGGGAACGCATGGATCCTTTAATTATCTCTCGACGAAAATCAGATTGTTGTGAATAACGGATCAAAGCCATTTCATTTTTTTGATCAGAATTTTTATTATCCTTGAGATTAGTATAAATCTCGTTATGCGGCTCTTTATCAGTAAAAACCACTACACGTTTTGCTTTTCTTGAACGAATTCCAGGCTCCAAAGGTACATTTTCTTCAGTTTCGCCCTCCAATTCTTCCAAATCACTTTTTAATTTGTATGACCATCGAGGAACTTTTTTCTTGATTTCATTTAAATAAAGTAAATTTTTTTTAAGAGTTTGATCGTTGCTATCCGTTATCACGACATCAAATAAAAATTTGAAAATTTTTATCTCTTCTTCTGAATTAATTTTATCTTCTTGGGGTTCGGAAAAAAAATAAAGTTTTTTCTCTAAAGATTTTATATTAAATTTTTCTATTGTTTGCTCAAATTTGTGATAATTAATCTTCAGAAGTATACCATGAATCTTATTTATCCAAGAACCTCCTATATTATTTTTTTTATAGGTTTCGTTTAAGATTTGGAATTGAGGTAATTT